AGGAATCTCATTATGTATTCGGTGTGGATAAAAGATCTTCCTATGTTATACTATTAAATTCTTGACGATGAATCGATTTTATAGCTCCGATATTGTTATTCATGATATTTCTTTCATTCGATATCATCGAAATCTAATTAATCTGAGTGAGTTTACAAGCGAAAGATTTCTCATCTCTATGGGATTAAATCCCGAGATATTCCAAAGAAAAATAATAATAATAAACGATTAAATTATGGAAGTAAATATTCTTGCATTTATTGCTACTGCACTCTTCATTCTCGTTCCTACTGCTTTTTTGCTTATAATTTACGTAAAAACCGTTAGTCAAAATGATTAATTTGAATAAAATTTTACTATCAATGACAATAAAAAAAAAAAAATTTCAATTTCTCGTCTTAAATGAAAGGAATGCATTAAATTCAGTAGTATCCTAAGGGGCCCGCTAGTATGAGTATGGTAGAAAGATATCTCTTTCTACCATACTAGCCATTATGGTTATTTTAATGTATAAAGATACAAGTGAAATATCTTAATATAAAGAAATCCACCTATATCTCTCTTTTTCTTTATAAACGTCAATATAAATGAAATAAAATATGAAAGGTATGTACATACTTTCTCAATTTCATTTGTTTGTTTGATCCATTTAATACGGATAATCCCAATTCGATGGAAGCTTCTTCAGATTTCGAAAGGGGTTACCCCATGAATGGTTAACCGTGTAAACCCTGATATAAAAATAGAAAATGAGTCAATAAAACATACATCCAATTTCTAAAAAAAAATATTAAAAAAATTGCCGAACGGTCTAGAAAACGAAAACAGTTGATACAGGTTGATAGAGTTTGATTATTACCGCAATTAGAAGTATTTCTAGAGTCCACTTCTTCCCCACACTACGAGAGAGAGGGAAAATGTAAAAACTACCATTAAAGCAGCCCATGCGAGACTTACTATATCCATGTGAATTCTGCCCCCTATTTCTATGAATATGAAGAAACTATTCCATTATTGTTCACTAATAATAGTGAAATCACTGGTGCAGAGTCAAAAAAAGGGAGAGGTATTTGGTCACCATTGACGAACTACTCCAAAAATCCACTTATCTTATAATGAGTTATTCTTAATTATAGAATTTCTAGTAGAATCGACAAGATGTAAACACAAGCAAACGGACATTTTTCGAAGTATCCAAGGAATCTGACTCACATGTAGAAAGAAGAAGACTTTTTCTTTCTTTTATGATTTTTTATTTTTGGAAGTAAAATAAAAGGCAATTCTTAATCTAATCTAATATTTATTGAATGTCTGAGCATTCCGAGACTTTCATGAGTCTATATCCAAAGTATCTTAGGTCCTTTCCAAAACTATTAATTAAATTCCCTCTCTGGCTATCGAATCTAATTGAAAACTCAATAAATGGAACTAAATTAGTAGTGGCAAGTAAAGATTTACAAATTGCCCTCCACTACTTGAAGTTTTCCTTGAATCTGATAGGCAAAACTTTAGGTTAGATAATAGAACCTCGAGAGCCGGGGGCTTAGAATAACGAAAAGAAAGTATCAAGAGTCTTTTCCTACGTTTGATATTTAAAGTGTGTTGTTGAGGCGGCACCCGGATTTGAACTGGGGAAAAAGGATTTGCAGTCCCCCGCCTTACCACTCGGCCATGCCGCCAAAACGATAGAAACTAGATTCCAATTTTCTTTTTTTTTTCAACTCCGAAAAAAATATATATATAGATTTTCAGTCACAAAATATAGAATCTAGTACAAACCAGAACCATTAACTATTGACTGTAAATTCATTACCTTTTTTGAATTAAAATTAAAATCTACTTTTTTTATTTCTAATAATATTAAGAAAATCATTAGAAAAACATTTATAACTCATCTATATTGAGTTTTTTTCAATTAAAAAGAAATCTTCTTCAATTTCAATTATAACAGTAATTATGAGTATATGTAAACCCCAGAATCAGAACATACGTTACGTTGTGTTATAGAGCTATAGCTATATAATGGGGTATTTTATCTCTCTAGGGATGCTTTTGAGGAGTAATTCTCAATAAATTTTTAATGGTATGCAATCGAATTGGAATATGTAATATCATAGGTGAAAATGAAATTACTTTTTTTCTAGTCTTTACAAAACTCCGTAAGTTCCAGTGGTATTTCTCAATTCTGTTCCATTTGGATCTATTTTTTATAAAAAATTCCAATTGAATCTAGTCTCCGTTCATACGTATTTCATACATTCCATATATCTTGGAGTTGGATAAAATTTCATGTGATTCAGTAAACAGAATAGAAATTCCATTATTGCTAGATCGAATTCTATGGATATGATTCGGTGAAGAATGAGAGATGGGATGGGATTTTTTCAATAAACGGATAAATGGGAAATTCAAAAAAGATGCTTGGGGATGAAAAAGAGGGAACATCTACAATACCCGGATTTAATCAGATACAATTTGAAGGGTTTTATCGGTTTATTGA